TTTACACGTGCGCCAACGCTTTTCAAGGGAGCCAATTATGCAATGAACATAATTTCTCTTATTGAGAAATCGATGTCTTACTCCATAAATTAAATTCGAGGGAACAAGAGAACAATAGCATGACAAATATTTGGTTCGGTCTGATTCAGGTGCGAGTTCAGGTGCCAAATAGAACCCTTGATAGTTGATAAGGTTAATACTCAGCCCATTCAATGCCAGGCATAATGAGTTTAAGGGCCTCAAAATAACCTCTTTTCGTTCTATGAACTTTAAGGTGTATGAAGTCTCATATTTGACTCTTGCAGCGGAGCGGTAGAGACTCCATTTAACTTAGGTTGATTTAGGCCGGAGGCAGACCTAAGTCAAGGTAACCCTTCTTTGAAACACTTTGGTATTGCTCCCAGATTAGAATACAAATAATGAATCAGAGCACATGGAGCCATCTCATTATCCTTTTATTTTCCCGTAAAGGAAAGAAAAAATATGGTGGACTAACTGAATCTTTTCATCAGTTAATGAAAGAGCCCAATGCAACAAAATAAAATGCATGTTGGGTCTTTGAAACAGTTCGAATCATTTTGATAATAATCAGTTTGATCTGTTTTACCGAGAAGGTCTACGGTTCGAGTCCGTATAGCCCTAATACATTCTATTTTTGTTTTTGTATAGACATTCTTTTTTTTTATAGATTTTATTTCCTCAACAGTATTTGTCAAATCTCGGATAAAATACCCATCCCTCTTCATTAATTTTCGTGGATGAATTACATATGACTTTTTTCCTGTCCACGATCAAAGAGTTAGTGATACACTTTTGCTTTGGTATACCCAATCTCACTTAATTTATGAAGTTAAAATCATGACATGATGCTGTCTAAAAACTCCAACCTGACCCAACCAATTGGTTGGGGGATTTGGTCTGTCGAATCGTTCGATAATGTGTGATTCTTTCTATTAGAAAGATCTTATATGTAGTTGTGGATCATTTACGATTTTGTCGATTATACCACTTTGTGCTATCTTTCATTGTGTAGCGCGGGTTTGCTGTAAAACAAACCCGCGCTACACAACGGTTGTTCTTACTAAGTGTTATTCTAAGTGTTATTGCCGTAACAAAAAACAAACAAGTATTTTGGTTCATTCCCAAATCGCGATCTTTCTATCTTTCTTTAGTACTAGAGTAGAGATTGGTACGAAATAGAATGATCCTTTCATTCTAACTCTAATGAAATAACTCGATTTTTTTTATTTCTGAGAGGGTCAGTGGGATAGTACAGGTTCAAAGTTTCTGATTCTTTTTGGTATAGAAAGGTATGAGTTGCTATATGTAAAGGTTCCTCACAACTCAACGGATTGAATAAAATCAATTAAGAAAAATAGAAATTCAATCTAGGACAAGGAAAGGGGCTAAAATATAATCGTTCGATGCATTAGATTATGTTTACGTATTCGTTCGTATCGAATCAATAGAAACAATGATTTTCTACCTGGATTTTAATGAAAATAATACTTTGAGTAGAATATACTAGAAATACCTAGACTTTTACCCCATATGACTACTGAAATCTTTTTATTTTCATTATATCACCATTATCTCATTTCATACTATCATTTCATATTTCATAGCATAGTATATTCATACTATATCTATATATAGTATGAATATACTTATATATACTTATATATATAGTCAATATATATTATTGTCAATATATATATATATATAACATACTAATATATAATAGTAATTGTAATAGTAATTAATTAGAAAAAAGAAAAACCAATATATAGAGAAACCCAGACAAAGTGAAAGAGTTTTGTTTGTATAAGAGCATCTTATGTCTACATCATATCTAAATAGAATCGAAATAAAAAATAAATGTAAGTAGGATTCTGTTGAATGAATCTTTAAATTAAACAAGACATGTCCCACAGCAAACAAACTCTATGAGGTTTGATTTAATTAAAATCAATTCTTGTTTCGCCCAAGATAAGAAGTTCTGGATGAATTAACAATTCCAATTCTAATCGAATAATTCAGCATATTCCACATTAAATTAATAGGAGTGCATTTATGTTTCTGCTTCATGAATATGATATTTTCTGGGCATTTCTAATAATATCAAGCGTTATTCCTATCTTAGCATTTGTAATTTCCGGAGTTTTAGCACCGATTAGTGAAGGACCGGAGAAGCTCTCTAGTTATGAATCGGGTATAGAACCCATGGGAGATGCTTGGTTACAATTCCGAATCCGCTATTACATGTTTGCTCTAGTTTTTGTTGTTTTTGATGTTGAAACGGTCTTTCTTTATCCATGGGCAATGAGTTTCGATGTATTGGGTGTATCTGTATTTATAGAAGCTTTAATTTTCGTGCTTATCCCAATTGTTGGTTCAGTTTATGCATGGCGAAAAGGAGCATTAGAATGGTCTTAGCTGAATATTCGGACAATAAAAAGAAAAAGGAAGGTGCTGAAAGCATTGAGACAGTTATGAATTT